TCTTTCGAGTATACCGAATTAGTATAGCTATCCTTCTTCTAACACAGCAACGAAATCTCAGAATCAATGGAGGGATTAAGTACTAGAAAATTTCTTTCTTTTTTCCTTGTTGGTTGTTTCGATGTACTGAATAGAAAATTCCTCAAAGTTTAAGAGTATAAAAGAAGGGTTCTCCACATTCATTATTAGCTTTGGACTAGAAACTGAGAATCAATTAAAATGTGAATCGAATGAATTAGTTTCTAATAATTCATGAAGGAAATTATAAAATTTCTACAATTCAATTAGATGCGAAATCTAGAAATATACTTTTTGTGGTTGTCGAAGATCTTTTTTGTTAGAACCCCTTCTTTTTTTTTTCATTTTAAAGAATTGAATTGGTTAGTCGTCCAGTAACAATAATAGCAGTAATAGATACTAAAAAGAGGAACTAATCCCATTTTTCTTCAAAATAAGATTAGTTGTTCTTGTATTAGACACAAAAAGGCTAAGTCTCTTTCTTGGTTTAATTACAAGGTCACTCTCTTCTTTTGTTCTAAAAGAAATCAAAAATGAAAATAGAACAAATTAGATACAATAAAAAAAGGGGGTCAACATAGATATTTTTCCTATCTTATTCCATATGAATTCAAAGTTGCATGAAGTTAAACAACAAAGTTTTTATTCTTTATTTTTGTTTATATATTCATAATATATTTCTATTCTATTTCTAATAGAAATCGAATTCTATAGAATAGAATATAAAAAATATTCTAATTCGAATAGAAAGAAAAAAATGAAAACATTTTCATTAGATTAGTTTACTCAACTCACGAGTTGATCAATAAATCTGTTGATTGGGAATCACAGGATGGGTAGATGTCACAGATGATGAATTGATTTCGTGCCTATGAAACTATATTTTTCTTTTTGTTCGTCCGTAATAATTGATTGATGAATCAATTATTTTCAATTGTATCTTTCAAGTGGTATTTTTTGCTTATTTTCTTATTTTTATCTCAAAAATGGAAACTTAGGAAAGTGCTTTATAAACATATGTATAAAAAGAACATATTTCATTTAGTTTCCTTATGCCCACTATAACCAGTTATTTCGGTTTTCTACTAGCAGTTTTAACTATAACCGCGGGTCTTTTTATCAGTCTGAATAAGATACGACTTATTTGATTTGAAATTTGAAGATGAATTTGGAATATGCTAGATATTCTATAGTTCCTTATTATGTCAATTTCCAATTCTTGGTGATTGAGACTCATGGTAAATACAGATTCATATTTAAGGATAGATATTACCCTCCCTTTTTTTCCTTTCAAACAAATTCAAATGATTGAAGTTTTTCTATTTGGAATCGTGTTAGGTCTAATTCCTATTACTTTGGCTGGATTATTTGTAACTGCATATTTACAATACCGACGTGGTGATCAGTTGGATCTTTGATTAAGTAACATCTCTTTTGTTTTTTGACCTCCTATATCTTTTCTTTGTTTTAATCCTAAAAAACAGGAGATCAAAATCAGACTTTAGATTAGACTGTTATGCCATGATTTCAGTCTCATTCTCAATCTAACAAGAATGGAATCACGCTCTGTAGGATTTGAACCTACGACATCGGGTTTTGGAGACCCGCGTTCTACCGAACTGAACTAAGAGCGCTTTATTTTCATAAATAATTTTATTTTATGTGATGCATATACATACTCAATATCCATAGTTAACTATGGATATTGAGTATGTATGTCCAATTTAAATCGGTCTCAATTGATCTCTTTTTACTGCTCATATGATAACTAATAGTTCGGGATAGGGATGACAGGATTTGAACCTGTGACATTTTGTACCCAAAACAAACGCGCTACCAAGCTGCGCTACATCCCTTTCCATTGGTTTCCTGTGTCATTGTAAACAATCTTTGTCTTCTTTTCCACAATCTTCTGTTATATATATCATATATCCTGCCATTTTTTTCTTTTTTTTTACTTTCTCATATCCTATAATAAGAATATCGAATATGAAAAAAGAAAAAAAGATTCTATTTCTTAAGAATCTTTAATTAAATAAAGAGAATATATAGAGTATAATAATAAAAAAAAAGAATATATATTAAATTAAATAGAATCTACATATCAAAAAGATTTATAAAAAAAAATATGAAAAATAGAATTATTCTATTAATATAATCAAATTCATAAAAATAATAATATAGTTATTCTAATATTCTTAGAATATTAATAAGTTATTATAATTCTAATATTCTTAGAATAGAAGATGAATAAGAATATATATTATATATATATTTATTAAATAAAATAAAAATCATGCTCTATAAAATAAATAAAAATATCTAATGAATCGTTGTACAATTCAATTTGAATTCGGACTTCCCCCGACAAATGCAAGTGGTTATTAATAAAATAACCATTTGATCATATTCATATTCCTATATGTAATTGTGTATTACAAATTACAAGAAAAAAACGAAGGAGGATTTGAAATGCGAGATCTAAAAACATATCTCTCTGTGGCACCAGTGGCAAGTACTCTATGGTTCGGGGCTTTAGCGGGTATCTTGATAGAAATTAATCGTTTATTCCCGGATGCATTGATATTCCCCTTTTTTTCATTCTAGTTATCGGCACGGGAAGGTGTGACGAAGATTAGAGATCCAATCAAATATCTGTGATTAATTCCTTCTTCTTTCATTTCTTTTTTTTTCTAATTAGAATAAGTTAGGAAAAAAGAGAAAGAAGAAAGGTGTATTTGGTCTCAGTGAAACTCAGAATTTTTCCCAGGTTTCAATGGAATTGAATTAATAATTCAATTCCATTGCTATTAATAATAGAGTGAGACCAGAAATGGAATTGGAATGCTAGGGCAGGGGCAATAATATCATACAAGATACTTAAATGAAAAATGAAATACTGTACTGCGATTCGAAATATAGTTCGAAATCATTGTATTACTGAATTCTTACTGTACTATATAAAATGAATTGGAACAAAATCTTTCATGATTTGATTTTGAATTATCAACTTATACTTTTTTTTCGTTCCTTTTTTATTCTTCGCTTCGAATCTGAAAATCGAAGAGTTAAGTGAATCAAAAAACCAAAGGAGGTTCATGGCCAAGGGTAAAGATATCCGAATAACTGTGATTTTGGAATGTACCAGTTGTGATCAAAAGAGTGTTAATAAGGAATCAACGGGTATTTCTAGATATATTACTCAAAAGAATCGACACAATACGCCTAGTCGATTGGAATTGAGAAAATTCTGTCCCTTTTGTTGCAAACATATGATTCATGCAGAGATAAAGAAATAGAGAAAATGGATCGCTTGTGTGTCACCCTTACAAGGTAGATGAAAAATGATTTCAGATAGAAGATATATTCTAAAAATGATATATTAAATTATATATTCTATATCTGTAAATTCTATATATAACATATAAATTCTATATCTAACATTATAGAACATGAAATTAGATACATATAACATTCTATAGCATATATTTCATTATATAACAAACATATATTAAAAAAAAAAATAAGAATATAAAGAAAACAAATCCTTTTTTATACGAAATAGGATTTTGGTATAGGAATAAACAAACCATGGATAAATCTAAGCGACTTTTTCTTAAATCCAAGCAATCTTTTCGTAGGAGTTTGTCCCCGATCCAATCGGGGGATCGAATTGATTATAAAAACATGAGTTTACTTTGTCGATTTATTAGTCAACAAGGAAAAATATTATCTAGACGCGTGAATAGATTGACCTTAAAACAACAACGATTAATTACGATTGCTATAAAACAAGCTCGTATTTTATCTTCGTTACCCTTTTTTAATTCGTCACCTTTTGTTAATAATCAAAAAAAAAAATTTAAAAAAAGCGAGTCGACCACTAGAACTACTACTGTTTTTAAAAAAAAAAAAAAATAGAGTGACTCTTCAATTGAATTCAATTTTGAATCGAAACTCAATTTAAATGTGGATTGATATTTTGTTCGAAAACTACGACAATCCAATTGGGGTTGTTGCGTTGTAAGAAAAAAGATAATAATAATAGGTGAAGAAGAATAATTTTTTTTTTTTGAGCGTGGTTGTTTATTTATTTTGATGACTTTGTCATATGAATTCTATTTTATTATACAAATCTCTTCTATTCGACCACCTTCCCGGAGTTCAGTCTCCGGGGAATTTTTATTTTTTATCATCTCGTTGGCAATCATAAAAAGACAATTCCCTTTTAATATAGCTATTTGTGCAACTATTTTACGATTAAGAAGCAATTGCCTCTTGGACATATTATACATTAATTTACTATAAATATAGTATATTTTTGGTTTCTTCTGGCCAATTATTGCATTTATTCGACTGATCCACAAACTGCGAAAATCCCTTTTTTTCCTATCTCTATCCCGATGAGCCGAAAACAAAGCTTTTATTTTCTGTTGTGAAATAGTTCGAGTAAGTTTTGAATGAGCTCCGCGAAAACTTGATGTAAATAAAAAACGAATTTTTGTCCTCCGTTTTCGAGCGATATATCCTCGTTTAATTCTGGTCATTGAATAAATGAGACTTTGATGAATAAGTCTTTGATTTTTTTCTTTCAGTTATTCTTTTATCCTTCCTAGAATAGTAATAACAAAAAAGGATTATTCCAATGTATAAAATAAAAATTCCAATGGCTTTTGCTACTATAACCTTCCCAACCACGATTTTTTTTTTTTTCTTTTTTTCTAAGCATTTAACCTCGAAATAAGAAATTGTATTGATACTAGGTATTTAAAAAAAATATAGTAAATTAAATAGAAAAAGAAATGGCGGGTTCCATCGTTTCTATGATTACTTTTTAAACGGTGAGGTCCTCTCTATACACCGGAGCCCCTTCCTTCATTGAATCTTGATTTCATCAATGTTATTGTTAACTTGTACAGTTCACACTCATGGGCTCTACCCATGAAATATCTAGTAATAGGTCTTTCACAACGAAATCTAGCTATACAGTAACGGTATTTAAGTATGAAGATTAGCTGGGTAGTTGACCCTCTTAGTCCGTTCTTGCAAAATTTAGGGCATAATTTTCGTTTATTTGAAATAGGATTTTTCCCGCTTAATGGATAACCTTTTGTTACCAATGGGAAAGTCTTTTTCATCTTAAATTGCAAATTAAGGTGATTCGGTTTGCACCAATCGAAACCATAAATTTTATACACAATAGAATTCTATATAGAATTCTATAATTCTTACTAATAGAATAGATTTTTGTTTAAGTTAAGATAGTGTGTGTGAATGGAAGAATTCCATTCAAACTATCTTAAACAATCACCGATACTGGAAAAATTTCTTTTTTTTTAGTCTATGATCTAAACGAGTCGCACATACACCCTAGTACATGTCCCTCGGCGCTGAGGGCATCCCCGAAGAGCGGGAGATTTTGTGACATTTCGGATTGGCTGTCTTGTGTTTCTAATAAGTTGTTTTATAGTTGGCATGGTGAGTCATATATATAATGAGCTGGTTTAGATCAATCCTAACCCGATGGTTATGAATGATTTAGATTCTATTAAATCGGTTGGTAAGAAGATCCATATAATATACAAAAAGAAACTCCAGATATTGGATATCTTTCTCTTTGAATGAAATCTCAATTCCAGCGATGGAGATATCTTACAACTAGAATCCCTCTTTTTTCTTTTAGAAGATAGAGGACAACCTATTGGGAAGAAATTTCTTTTTTTATAATATTAAAAAGATTTTTTTTATATCATTCTATTATCTATTCTATTATATATCTATTCTAGAATAGATAAATATAGTATTTAATTATAAAAAATTGGATAAATATAGTATTTAATTATAAAAAATTGGATAAATATAGTATTTAATTATAAAAAATTGGATAAATATAGTATTTAATTATAAAAAATTGGATTTATTTATTTGAGTCTTCCAATCTAGCTGGGTCCAATAAAATTCATTGGTATAGGAAGAAGCCCTTTCAAATAGAGATTTTTTCTTTCGATTGGGAATATAATATAGAAGGATTGCGACTACAATACTACAAAGAGTACCACATTCTTGATCGTGAAATATCGATTCCTTGTGGAACCTGTGAAAATCAAACCTCAAATCGTGTATTTATGAGGAATCCCTTCGGCTCATTTTTTATTCACAAAGATTCCGCTACCATATCAACAATTCCGTGGGCTTGGGCTTCTTCTGCTGACATATAAAAATCCCTTTCCATGTCTTTGTATATCTGCCATGAAGGTTTGCCTGTTCTTTGTGCATAAATCTTTGTCATAGTTTGGCGCATTTTCAGTAATTCATTTGCTTCCAGCATACATTCTGCTGTTTGTCCATCATAAAAAGAACTAGCAGGTTGATGGATCATTACCCTGAGAATATAGAAGTTAAAGAATATAAATTTTTGTTTTATTTCTTTCTCTTATTTGAGACAAGTAATAAATAAGGAAGGTAAGGGATAGAAATAAGAAAAAACTAATAAAGATTAAATTAAAAGCCGTACAGGCAGGCATCTTTTTTTTTTTTTTTTATTTTTTATATATTTTTATTTTTTATATAGCATACGGCTTTACGATAAATATGAAATTGATTTTGAACCTCCCTCCCCTCCATCGAAATTGATTTTGAACCCCCCTCCATCGAAGAAATAGAAAATATCCCAGGTCTATCAGACCCAGATCAGTAAATAACCCAATAACCACCTTTCTTTTTTGTTTAAGAATATTTTTTAAAGACTATGATGATTCCGTTGCTCTCTTATTTCGTCTAGTCTGTTATTCAGCAATCCAAAAGTTTCTTATTTTTTTTTTTTTTCAAATAGTTAAAATATTGTTTTTTTTATATTCTTTCATAATATAAATCTTGTTAAAAGTTTTCTGGTGTGAAAACTGAAAAAAAAAAAAGATTGTGACACTAAAAGAGGCTCCCGATAGATCAGATAAAATTGTAAATACCCCCTTTGCATACTACTCTTTCGATATATAATCTAATAGTTTTGAAAAAAAATTCTTTTTGCATATCGAACTCGAGGTGCCATGCTTTTGTTACTTAATATTGGCGCAGGCATAGTCTTCTTCTTTTTTTATTTCTAGAAATAAGAATCATTTGCGCCAAGCGTGAGGGAATGCTAGACGTTTGGTAATTTCTCCTCCTACCAAAAGAAGAGATCCCATTGAAGCGGCTAATCCTACGCACACTGTCTGTACTTCTGCTTCTACAAAGTGCATAGTATCAAAAATAGCCATTCCAGATATTACCTCTCCGCCCGGAGAATTTATAAACAGATATAAATCTTTGCTCTTGTCCTCTAGACTGAGATATACCATAAGACCAACAATTTGATTGGATATTTCACTGTTTACCTCTTGACCTAAAAAAAGTAGTCTTTCTTGATAAAGTCGATTGTATAAGTCAATCCAAGATGCATCATCATCTCCAGGAAGTAGAAATGGTACCTTTGGAACACCGATC